GAATAGAGGGATAAATCCTTTTTTATCCTTCATATTGAATGTAGTCTATCACTTTTAGATCATGAGAACCTTGTGAATTGATCTAAATTCTGGCATGCATCTCTGAGTAGAGTGGCATGGCCAAACATCATCCCAGAAACGAATCAGCTTACCATTGCCCAACCAAAGTCTAGCCCAAGTTCTGCCTGAAAGTCTTTCTGTATCAAATAAGACCTTTCTAGATGCAGGATATTTAAGAGGTGGGTTGGTCAATCCATTTTTTCCATTGGAGAGGTACTTAGCAGCCAAATATGAGCACCGTGGCTTTTTATTTTCCTTTGGGAATAGCCATAGCCACTTCATAAGAAAGGCTGACTTGGTTGAAGTCCACCTCCTTCGTTAAGGTGATTAAAAAAATCCAGACCATAAAAAGAAAAAAAATCTTTTCTTTTTTGTATGGGATGCTAGTAAGGATGAACATGACGAGGTCTTATTTCATTACTTTTTTTTCTTTAAATTCAAACATATCTATCTCAATCTTGTGGAAATTTTATCTTAAAATAACATTTGAAGGAGTAGGGAAGGCTACTCTTGGAATTAGGATTATGGTGGGGTCATAAGAGATGGAAATAGTGCTGTCGGAATTGAACAGAGATCCCTTCTAGGGATCAAAGATGCAACCTTTGCAGAAGCAGAAACTCTCCTGCATGGCCATGGTTTTGTCCAAACTCTTGATTCTTTTCAAGTCATCATATCAAACAAAAAGGGGTTCTCTTAACTTAGATGGACGAATGGTAATAATCAAGAACCTGGGCGCCTATGCTTTATCCTGAGAAAACATTTCTCAATATATGTTGAGTTCAAATTCATCATGTGAAGAGGGAAGGGGCTCATTTAGCTGACCGTCAAGCTAACTTGGGTGTTAGGCTGCAGTCTTGTAGTCAGCGGACGGGAGGTCTTCCATTCCAGAAGAGATTGTAATTTAACTCTTTCCCCCACTTATCATCTCTCTGTGGGACTTGTTCCCTCTTCAACTCAGCGCTTTATAGATAGGCATTTTTCTTGAGAATGTAAAGATCCCACCTTACCTTAAAAAAAAAGTAGCCGAGCCGAAGGAGCTGTCACAAATCTAATTTGAGTACCACGGGGAAAAGCTAGCTGGATAAACAAGACAGGGATCGCCCGCTCGGCAATGCTACCTTGGGGAGGAGACAAAAGACTTTAATATAACAATGGAAACTCATATTCTAAAGCTTTTTCGATATATGAACAAGATTACTATGGAAGAGTTGGTGAACATTGTTCTGACTCATAGCTCTAAGATGACTAGCATGAATGAGCCAGCTTCAACACCACCTAGACTCTTAATCATAGACAGACTTGCGACCTCAACATAAAAGGATGAGCCTGGTCTGTCTATTTGTACGCATTGGCTTAATTCACTCCTAACCTCCCGTAAAGAACACATAATGAAAACAGCCTGGTAAGGCTGTACAAGGGGAAGGGCTTTGATAATAAAGAGTTTGGGGGTGTCCCGCTTAGTTAACAAACATCGAGTTTAAATTAAAGTCGAGGCAGCATGGATACGAGACTCTTTAAGTGAAGTTTGGAAAAATTATGGTTTTCTATCTTCATATTTAAAAATGGGAGAATCACCAAGGCCTTTCAGGGATTCGGCGCGCCCCCCCAAGCTAGACGCTTCACCTACCTGGCCCCAGATAGAATGAGTTTTCCTAGCCCTAGTCTTACTAAGAGGTTGAATTGCTCTATAGGATAGTAGGCGAATGAATCGCATTAGTGCGATTTGGCTCGCTGAATCGCCCAGCGAACAAATAACCTCCTTGCTTTCTTAAAAAAAAAGCAGACCCGCGCGAATCGCGTCTTCGATCTTGCATATAAATAAATTAAAAAAATCTTTATTTCTTTATCAACCGGGTCAACTGACGCCAGCATCACCACTACGAAAACTCAATTTCCTTAGTCCTTTTTCTGTGAAACAAAGCCAAGCCTTTTCCGCCTTCCATCCTGCGTTTCCCTGCTTGAGACTCTTTTTCTTAGCCCAGTCATGAACCACCTGGTTGGAGCCATGGTCTACCCAGCAGTGCTTCATATCCTCCTTGCTCTTTGTCTAAGATTGGACTAAAGGTACCAAAGAAGGCAGACTTTTTTCTTTTTTTTCTTTTGTCTAAGAAGCCCGTAGGTTGTACGCCAGCCATACGTAGCTGGAACTGTGATGGCCACAATGCTTAGCTATTGCCGATCCCCAAGACGCCTTTGGTTGAATGTTCACACCTGATCCACCGTCTGCACTTCCTACATTCACTCCCGGAAATTGAAACAGGAAAACAGGAATTGTAACCTCCCGGTCTGCTGTAGTCAGCCTCACGGTGTGCCTGACTGGCGAGTCTGCCGTCTCCACGGCTTTCCCTTTTTCGGGCTGCTCCTCAAGCCTGCGAGTGCCGATCTTCGCTTGGGCCGGCTCCGAGGCTCTACCCTGGCTTTTCATTGGTTTCTCCCAGGG